AAGAACTAAATTATGTCAACCGAAAAGTCAACATTACTATTAGAAGAATTACAAACCCTTATGGGGACCCTAATATTCTTGCAGAATTTATAGCTGGACAATTAAAGAATAGAGTTTCATTTCGCAAAGCAATGAAAAAGGCTATTGAATTAACCGAGCAGGCGGATACAAAAGGAATTCAAGTACAAATTGCGGGGCGTATCGACGGAAAAGAAATTGCACGTGTCGAATGGGTCCGAGAAGGTAGGGTTCCGCTACAAACCATTCGAGCTAAAATTGATTATTGTTGCTATACAGTCCGAACTATCTATGGGGTATTGGGCATCAAAATTTGGATATTTTTAGAAGAGGAATAAGAATACTTTACCTGTCTTTACACTATATTCATTGAAAAATAGAATAAAAAATAATAAACTCTTTCCTTTCATTCTTTTTCTCTTAAAGAAAAAAAAAAAGAAAATGAGCAATTCTCAATTCTATAGGGTTGAATAAAAATTTGATTGATCAGTTTATTTAATTGCTATGCTTAGTGTGTGACTCGTTGATTTTTTTTAGAAAGGATAGGATTCAAAAATAAAATGGACCTACCCATACTATGAACTAATAATTATAGAACTAATAATCAACTCATTACTTCACATTATCTGGATACAAAAAACCAGTCAAGATATGATATATTGGCCATATCATTGTAGCAACTGAATTTTTTTTTTGCATAAAATAAAAAACAAAAGAAAAACCAATCTGCTTTTGATAGAAAAGTATGCAGATAAATGGAAGAGGGAGAGAAAGAAAGAAAAAGAATATCAATGATATATCAACCATTCCAATATATGTAAGGTTTATGAGTCATCTCAGAAAAGGCAGTGTTAGAGCGCATTAATACTGATTCACCCATAACTAGATAAAACTGTTCATAAACAAATCCAGAGCCTCGAGCCAATAAAGACTGAGAAGATTGACTCAAGAACAAATTTAATGAGAGCTCCATTGTAGAATTCAAACCTAACCATTAATTGAGAAGTGATGGGAACGACGGAACCTATGAATACAGAGGATTCTATTGAAAAACGAACTCTACTAATTCATTGGGTGGGATGGCGGAACGAACCGAGACCAATTCATTTATTCCGAGAAATTATGAGCTAACCCTAGAACGGAAATAAATATAAATATTGAATTAGAGTAAATATTCGCCTGCGAAGGTTTTTATTAGATTAGTTAATCTTGTTTGATTCAATATGATAAAAGACAAAAAAAAAAAAAGACATTAATTATATTAATAAAAAGAAAAAAAAATTATCTAGAAATAAACTAAAATACATTTTAAATAAACTAAAATACATGTTTTAAGTAGATATCCAAACAAGATATAGAAATTTCTAATAGATTAGATGAAATCTCAAAAAAAAAAAGAATCAAAAATTCAGTATATTTTCATTTCATTTGAATCCTTTAATTCGCGAGGAGCCGGATGAGAAGAAACTCTCATGTCCGGTTTTGTAGTAGAGATGGAATTGAAAAAGAAGCATCAACTATAACCCCAAAAGAACCAGATTTCGTAAACAACATAGAGGAAGAATGAAAGGGATATCTTATCGAGGCAATCGTATTTCTTTCGGTAAATATGCTCTTCAGGCACTTGAACCGGCTTGGATCACATCTAGACAAATAGAAGCGGGGCGACGAGCAATGACACGAAATGTGCGGCGTGGTGGAAAAATATGGGTACGTATATTTCCAGACAAACCCGTTACAGTAAGACCTACAGAAACACGTATGGGTTCGGGTAAAGGATCTCCCGAATATTGGGTAGCTGTCGTTAAACCAGGTAGAATACTTTATGAAATGGGTGGAGTAGCAGAAAATATAGCCAGAAAGGCTATTGAAATAGCGGCCTCAAAGATGCCTATACGAACTCAATTCATTATTTCAGGATAAATAGGGACGTAAAACCAAAGAAAAAAGTCTTGGGATAAAAAAATTGCGGGTTTCTTTTTTTTTTTTTGACAAACAATATTTCTTTTTTTTCCTTCACTCTTTGCATTGAAAGAACAGATTAAAAAATGATATGATTCAACCTCAAACCCATTTGAATGTAGCCGATAACAGCGGGGCTCGAGAATTAATGTGTATTCGAATCATCGGAGCTAGTAATCGCCGATATGCTCATATTGGTGACATTATTGTTGCTGTAATCAAGGAAGCATTACCAAACACACCGCTAGAAAGATCAGAAGTGATCAGAGCTGTAATTGTACGCACTTGTAAAGAACTAAAACGTGACAACGGTATGATAATACGATATGATGACAATGCTGCAGTTGTTATTGATCAAGAAGGAAATCCAAAAGGAACTCGAGTTTTTGGTGCGATTGCCCGAGAGTTGAGACAATTAAGTTTTACTAAAATAGTCTCGTTAGCTCCTGAGGTATTATAAGATAATAGTTCTATTATACATAGTTCTATTATACATAGTATTTGTATGAAGTATTTGTCTGAAATTAGATTGTATCTCACGCATATACCTTATATTTATTTAACACTTATATTTATTTAACATAATTAAAATTAAAGAATTTTGAAATACTATGTTAAAGTTAAATATTGTTAAATATTAAATAGTAAAATGGAAATAAAAACATGTTGATTATATCAAAAATGGAAGGAAAGAATAATTTTAGTTCATCATGGGTAGGGACACTATTGCTAACATAATAACTTCTATACGAAATACCGACATGAATAGAAAAGGGACAGTTCGAATAGAATCTACTAAAATCACCGAAAACATTGTTAAAATACTTTTACAAGAAGGTTTTATTGAAAATGTGAGAAAACATCAGGAAAACAACAAATATTTCCTTGTTTTAACTCTACGACATAGAAGGAATAGGAAAGGACCATCTAGAACTATTTTAAATTTAAAACGGATTAGTAGACCTGGCCTACGAATTTATTCTAACTATCAAAGAATTCCTAGGATTCTAGGTGGAATGGGGATTGTAATTCTTTCTACTTCTCGAGGTATAATGACAGATCGAGAGGCTCGACTACAAGGAATCGGCGGGGAAATTTTGTGTTATATATGGTAATCCTTATTATATCCAAATTGTATTCGAAATTTCCTATTTGTCAACAAAAAGGGAAGGAGTAGTTGATATCAACATCAGTTGATACTTCTAGGGGTTTTACCTAGAATGCTAAAATGAAAAAAACAAAATTATTTATGAAGCTTAAATAAATCACTCTACCTAATGGTATGTTCAGATTTCATTTAGATAATGAGGATTTAAGTTATGTTTCAGGAAGTATCTCACGGGGTTTTAGTTTGATACGTATAATAGCAATCAAGGTTGAAGTAAGTGTTTATGTTATGCTTCAATCAAAAAACATATAGTTTTTAGACTCCACCACAACAAGGATTCAAAAGATTAGGTGGTTTTTTGAACTTCAACATACCCCCGTGGAGCTAGAATTCGCGGTTTACCATTTCAAGAAACGTATTTTCTTCCAATCCAAAAGGATATTCGGAATTAAGTTAAGGAACAACAACTATGAAAATAAGGGCCTCCGTTCGTAAAATTTGTGAAAAATGTCGACTGATCCGTAGGAGGGGGCGAATTATAGTAATTTGTTCCAACCCGAGACATAAACAAAGACAGGGCTAATCTTGTTAAAATGGACTCTCTAACATAAAGGATCCGATCCAATGAAAAAATATCAAATGTCCTTTAACATGAAATGGATATATCCATATATCTCCGAATTCGATGATAAAGTATGGCAAAATCTCTAGCAAGAACGGGTTCACGTAGGAATGGGCGTAGTGGTTCACGTAAAAATGCACGTAGAATACCAAAGGGAATTATTCATGTTCAAGCAAGTTTCAACAACACCATTGTGACTGTTACAGATGTACGGGGTCGGGTAATTTCTTGGTCCTCCGCCGGTACTTGTGGATTCAAGGGTACAAGAAGAGGTACGCCATTTGCTGCTCAAACCGCAGCAGGAAATGCTATTCGGGCAGTAGTGGATCAAGGTATGCAACGAGCAGAAGTCATGATAAAAGGTCCGGGTCTGGGACGAGATGCAGCATTACGAGCTATTCGTAGAAGCGGTATACTATTAAATTTCATACGTGATGTAACCCCTATGCCACATAATGGCTGTAGGCCCCCTAAAAAAAGACGTGTGTAGAAATAAAATGAAAGAATCAAGAGAAATAAATGATTCAATGATCTGATCAAATCATATAAATATGGTTCGAGAGGAAGTAACAGTATCTACTCGGACACTACAGTGGAAGTGTGTTGAATCAAGAGTAGACAGTAAGCGTCTTTATTATGGACGCTTTATCCTGTCTCCACTTATGAAAGGACAAGCCGATACAATAGGCATTGCGATGCGAAGAGCCTTGCTTGGGGAAATAGAAGGAACGTGTATCACTCGTGCAAAATTTGAAAAAATACCACATGAATATTCTACGATAGTAGGTATTCAAGAATCAGTACATGAAATTTTAATGAATTTGAAAGAAATTGTATTGAAAAGTAATTTGTATGGAACTTGCAAGGCGTCTATTTTTGTCAAAGGTCCTGGCTGTGTAACTGCTCAAGACATAATCTTACCGCCTTCTGTGGAAATCATTGATAAGACACAGCATATAGCTAGCCTAATGGAACCAATTAATTTGTGTATTGAATTACAAATTGAGAGGAATCGAGGATATCATATAAAAACACCAAATAACTTTCAAGACGGAAGTTATCCTATAGATGCTGTATTCATGCCTGTTCGAAATGCGAATCATAGTATTCATTCTTATGGGAATGGAAATGAAAAACAAGAGATACTTTTTCTCGAAATATGGACAAATGGAAGTTTAACTCCTAAAGAAGCACTTCACGAAGCCTCCCGGAATTTAATTGATTTACTGATTCCTTTTCTGCATGCGGAAGAAGAAAACTTATATTTAGAGAGCAATCAGTACAAGGTTA